ATCATCCTAGCGGAGTACTTGTATCTATGTCAATGAAAAGAACTAAAACTAAAAAAGTCTTAACAAATTGGACCTAGCCCCTAAATTTCTTAGATCTTAAAAACAAAAAGAAGACTTTCTTTGTAAATGTAAGGATAATGATATGGACTGTGAATGATTCAATAATGGGGATTCCTTGAATCTATACATATATGTTCATTTGTACAGGTATCGTATCTATACAAATGAAATTGGATTGGAAGAAGAAACGAGAATTTCTATTCGGATCCATTTGTGAAAGAACAGAGTGAATGAAATGAGAAAGATAAAGATATTAAATTTTGTTTGAACTGATGAAAAAAAAGAGTATAAAATAAATAAGAGGAGGTAAAATGGGCTTTTCTTGGGGATAGAGGGACTTGAACCCTCACGATTTTTAAAGTCGACGGATTTTCCTCTTACTATAAATTTCATTGTTGTCGGTATTGACATGTAAAATGGGACTCTCTCTTTATTCTCGTCCGATTAACTTTCAAAAGATCTATGAAACTCTGGAATGAATCATTTGATCACTGAATATTCGAATTATATTCCTTTTTCAACTTCAATTGGAATGGATTCAGATGGATTCAGAATAACTCTTCCATTTTTAATAGATTTTTTTATCATTTAGAATGATTATTTGATCTCTATCATTCTAACTAATATAGAATCGAAATAGAGGGTTTATATATATCTTTATACGAATCCTAATACTCATACTAATACTCATATCATTATTATGAATAGTATTATAATATAATATAAATATAATATAAAATATATAATAATATATATAATAAAAATTAGATATATAAGAAATTAAAAATTAAAATAAAAATTATAAAAAATCATAAATCATAATAAATCATAATCATAAATAAATAAATTATAAATACAAAATATATAAATATATATAAAATATATAATTTATAATTAAATTCAAATTAAATAGAATATAGAATATTAAATATAATAAATATATTATATATTATATAATAATATAAATATATATATATATACAATATATACTTATATTATACTAATACTAATTTATACTAATACTAATTATAAACTAATTATATTCTAACTAATTAGAATATATAATATATTACTAGTTATTACTAATTATAACTATATTTATAACTATATATATATATATAATATATAGTTATAGTATTATATAATTCTAGTATTATATAGTATTAGATTAGTATTAGATTATAGTATTAGATAGTATTAGATTTAGATATTAGTAATTAGATATTAGTAATATAATAGATAATATAGATAATAGAAATATAGAAGATGAAGATTTAGTGGAAGATTTCTATTTTCATATTCATCTTTAGTATTTTTATTCTAATTTCATTTGAATTTGTATTCTATATATTCTATATATTATTAGAGATATAGGATTCGGGTTGTGATTAATCGTTTCCTATGTCAGTATGTATTAGGTATATAAGCTTATCCTTTACTGTCATTTCTATCATTTTGATAGAAGGATTTTTGCTACTAACGTAACGTAGTCAATTTCATTCGTTAGAACAGCTTCCATTGAGTCTCTGCACCTATCCCTTTTTATTCTAATTTTCCATAAAAAAAAAAAAAAAGATTTGGCTCAGGATTGCCCATTTTTAGTTCCAGGGTTTCTCTGAATTTGGAAGTTACCACTTAGCAGGTTTCCATACCAAGGCTCAATCCAATCAAGTCCGTAGCGTCTACCAATTTCGCCATATCCCCCTTTGCTTTGATACAAGGATCCAGTTGTAATTCCATCCAACTCTTTCATTGATCTTGGAACTGTTTAATTCATTAGGTAATGATTCCTATATTGAAAAGGCTGCTATTTTCTTTTTTTGCCATCCTATATTCTATCATTTAATCTCTATTGGATGAACCCTATTTGTTTCAATCCGAAATGATTCTATCATTGATGTATCCGCAATTCAATATGGATAGATATATCCCACATATATCTATGCCTTTACTCCCCCTAAAAATTTACAGCGCAATTAAAAATAGTAGAACGGTCGATATTCATTCTTTTTTTTTCGTCCTCTTGTGTATCTTGTGTATAATGATAGAATACAAGTTTTTATCAGTTTTAGTCATGAATTTCCATTATTCGAATAGAAATCAATAATCAATATAATATGATTCTCTTTAGTTTTTAACTATTTATTATTTATCCATATATTTATCTATTAGGATATAGATAGTTTCGTTACGTGAAATTTATATTTATAGTATAGTTTTCTAATTCCACCATTAGAATGATAATAAATGAATTATGCATAATTCATAATATGATTTTAATTATCATAAAATGATCAATAATATTATTGAAGATTTAATTTAAGATTGGATTTATTGTATTGATTTCATATCCATCTTTATTTCATATTCATCTTCATATTAATCATATCATATTCAAAATTATTTATATATTATATATTATATTATAATTATTTTTTATTATTTATTTTTTTATTTTATATATTAATTTCATTAATATGATAATATGAATATGTAATTTATGATAATATGAATATGTAATTTAAGTAATTTAAATGTAATTTAATTTCTATTTATATGTCTAGATCTAAATAATCTAAATACTAAATAGTTTTATTTTCTTTTTTTCTATTTTCTAATTTATAAATAGAATCTAAAATCTATCAAATCTATAACTAATAACTATAAATAGAATTAGAATAAATAAGAATATAAAATAGAATAAATTAAAAGAAAAAAAAAAAAGAAGAAGAATCACTAGGTAATAGCTAAGATCCGAGAGTTTCTTATACAATATTGCTCTTATATCCGTATCCGCCCGCTTAGCTCAGAGGTTAGAGCATCGCATTTGTAATGCGATGGTCATCGGTTCGATTCCGATAGCCGGCTCTTTTTCTTTATCGATCTTTTTCTTTGCATGATTGAAAATATCTACTCTCGCTTTCTCTAAATGTTGAGTTATTATGTCATGGTAACTTGCAGCTATAGCTATGAATAAAAAAAGTGAACTAGATCTCTACAGAATAAATTGGAAAACGTAGCCTTCACTTGAACTTCCTATATATATACAAAAAATAAAAATTTTTATAAAATTTATTTCATTCTGTTTTGTAGTACTTCAGTAGATTGAGTTTTGCTTTGCTGATCCTTTAGTTCAGTCTGAATTTTTATTTTTTTTGTAAAAATAAAGTGAATCAAAAAGGGAGCCTTTATTTATATGTCTCGTTACCGAGGACCTCGTTTCAAAAAAATACGCCGTCTGGGGGCTTTACCGGGACTAACTAGTAAAAGACCCAGATCCGGAAGTGATCTTCAAACCCAATTGCGCTCTGGAAAAAAATCGCAATATCGTATTCGTTTAGAAGAGAAACAGAAATTGCGTTTTCATTATGGTCTGGCAGAGCGACAATTACTTAAATATGTGCATATTGCTGGAAAAGCCAAAGGGTCAACAGGCCAGGTTTTACTACAACTACTCGAGATGCGTTTGGATAACATCCTTTTTCGATTAGGTATGGCTTCGACCATTCCTGGAGCCAGACAATTAGTTAACCATAGACACATTTTAGTTAATGGTCGTATAGTGGATATACCAAGTTATCGTTGCAAACCCCGAGATATTATTACTACGAAGGATAAAGAAAGATCGAAAGCTCTGATTCAAAATTATCTTGTTTCATCCCCCCGCGGGGAATTGCCAAACCATTTAACTATTGATTCCTTACAATATAAAGGATTTGTAAATCAAATAATAGATAGTAAATTGATCGGTTTGAAAATAAATGAGTTGTTGGTCGTAGAATATTATTCCCGTCAGACTTGATTCTAACGAAAAAAAAAGCAAGGTTCATACAATTTTGACTCCTTTCGCTGAAGTAAATAGAGTACCTTGTCTCATTCACATATAAAAAATGGATCGATAATAGGATTCTTTTTCTTTTTTCTTCTTTTCAATATCAATACGATATTTCTATTTGTATTTTACGTATCACAGGGCTGTAATTAGGGATAGAGAATCTCTATCAAATAAGGACTATTAGAATAATAATATAAATTCTTATTTGATTTAACACATTCTAGTAGGTAACGTAACGTTGATGAATGAAAAGAAACGGAGAGAGAGGGATTCGAACCCTCGGTAAACAAAAGTCCACATAGCAGTTCCAATGCTACGCCTTGAACCACTCAGCCATCTCTCCTACAGAATCTTATTCTTGACCAAAACCCGAATGAATAGCGAGTCATTCATCTTAATTGTAGTACAGGTATGACCGCCCGGTGGTTCCATAGGAAGAAAAGTTTTTTTCCAATTTCATATTTATCAACAACAACTTCTTTCATTAGCTACCCCACGATCTATTCAAAATTCATGAATCGTCCGATTCATTTTTCGATTTCAACTGTATGGCGTGGCACATATACGTTATCGTTATGCAAACAAAAAAAAGGATGGTTACCTTTTTTTTTTTATCATGGAATGATTATTCAATTCTTTTTCCTTTTCATAACCAAATCAAAATTTCTCGAGTTATCAAAATCAATCCATAGGAAACTTGGTTATTCAACTTAGATGAAATAGTAAGATGAAATAGTAATACATTGGTATACTACGAAATTTTAATGAAATAGAATCTGATTCAACTATTTAATTTCATCTTTGTCAAAAAGGGGGACAATTTGTGACCCACATTTTTTCCAATTAGTCTGTTTTTATGTTATTTTGTACTGTACAATTCCTTTTTTTGTGGGATCGTTTTCCCCGAAGGGTAATGAGAATAATTATAGAATGAATTGCTAATTATGCCTAGATCTCGAATAAATGGAAATTTTATTGATAAGACCTCTTCAATTGTAGCCAATATCTTATTACGAATAATTCCGACAACTTCAGGAGAAAAAAAGGCATTTACCTATTACAGAGATGGTGCGATTTGATTCTTTTATTGTTTTTTTACCCCTCAGTTTTACGAGAAAAAGAACGTAGTTAGGAATAGAAAAAACAAATTAGTGAAAGAAACCTACGCTTGGTGAAGGTGAAGTTTAGAGATAGAGCAATTCCTTCTGTCGTGTATCCTCGATTGATGCAGCCTTAGATGCTTCAATTATCGATTTTAGTATTGAGCGAAAGGTTACATCTATAGGTTCTTTATTGGAGGTCAATCCTACTTCATTAGTACCAATAGGTGGCATTGTGGAAAAAGCACTACACCTAGGAATCAACAACACGAAAACTTTGTTATAAATAACCCTTTTCCTTATCGGTATCGGGACTAACAAGAATGGTTGGGAAAACTAAGATCCATCTCATTCGTACTTTGGGTACCCGTATAACCATCAAAGACCGTTGAAGTGACTAATTCCTGGAAATCGTAAGCGTTGAGTACAAAGAAATTGTTGGAGTTACCATTTCTATTTAGCACTAATACGATTGGTGGTAAGAAAATGGTGGTAAGAAAAAACCTCTTGTGGGAAGGATGGCTAGAGATTTCTTGTAAAAATACCAGCTCCTGTCAGTTCATAATGAGAATAGTGAAATTTTGATTACATGAATTATTCCCCTTAGTACTATGCACAGAAGGGAGGAGCCGTATGAGATGAAAATCTCACGTACGGTTCTGGAACGGAGATTCTTTTACAAGAATGAACGACCGTAACGGATGTCGGCTCAATCCGAAGGAAATTATGCAGAAGCTTTACAGAATTATTATGAAGCTACGCGACCAGAAATTGATCCCTATGATAGAAGTTATATACTCTATAACATAGGTCTTATACACACAAGCAACGGAGAGCATACAAAAGCTTTGGAATATTATTTCCGGGCGCTAGAACGAAATCCATTTTTACCACAAGCTTTTAATAATATGGCCGTGATCTGTCATTACGTGCGACTATCTTCACTATAGAAAGAAGGAAAAAGAGATAAAATCGTCTAGTAAATACTAGAAAAAATAGGCTTTCTACATATGCATCGTCCAAAGTAACGATTTTTATCAGCTGTAGCAAGGAAAGAGACTTCGCGAGAACCAAAAAAATCGGAAGAAATAGGTATGGCCTATATACTATACTCTATGGATAAAGAGTCGAATTGATAGAGAAAGCACCGTAAAGATCAATTAGTAAGCTATTATTTGGTCAATACAGTTCAGAACTGCTTACTTATGTTATGATATGAAAAAAAGTTAGAAATCAACTTATGTAATAGAGTCGATCTACTAAAGTATTGAGCAGCGGTGTAGCATCAGATCCCAAAGATAGTAAGTTCTTTTTTCTTAACGGAGGAAAGTCTTTTTCAAAGATTCTATATAAATAGAAATTTCATATACCATATATGAAATATGAAACCGAGATAGTTACCTTTCAGAAAATTCTAACGATATCGGGGGATATCTATGCTTCATTCTTCTGAAGGTGGGAGAAAAGAGAAAACTAATCATTGATCCAAATTAGAATTTTAAACTTATGTATTAAGTAATAAACATCTTCTGGTTAACCCAAGATAAAATAGAATGAATAGATTGATGAGAAATCTAATTCTGTTAGCATAGGAGAGAAGATGGGACGCAAAAAGAATTGATTGCTGAGCCGTATGAGGTAGGAAACTCTCAAGTACGGTTCTAAGGGAGGGAATTGACTCACCTATTCCGACCGGGGAGAACAGGCCATTCTACAAGGCGATTCTGAAATTGCAGAGGCTTGGTTCGATCAAGCTGCTGAGTATTGGAAACAAGCTATAGCGCTTACTCCAGGGAATTATATTGAAGCACATAATTGGTTAAAAATAACGAGACGTTTTGAATAAGACCATTCTACTTTTTTTGTTGTTGGATCCAGCAATCAATTTTAATAAATCCTTCCTATGATAAGATCCAATCAATAATTTTATTATATCCCTTCTTTCTAAAACTAAAATCATTCGATTTTGCACATTTTGTATGGTATCTCATAAAGATAAATGCTACAGATACCATATAGCATAGAACTAATAAAGCTATTTCGATGAATCTTATGAAGTATAAAATTCAAATCAAATACAAATATCAAATCAAAAATAATTTCATTATTAATATTAATAATGAAAAATAATGAAAAGAAAATAAATAAACGAAAGTAAATCCATATTCCATATATCTTTATATATTCTATTTATCTATTTAATATTAAAATATTATATTTTAATATATTAATATTATATTAATTAATATTATATTATAATTAATAATATTATTAATTATTATTATATATTTATATATATTTATATATTATATATATATTATTATATATTATAATTAATTATAATTATATTCGAATATAATTATTATAATAAATAATTTGATTTTTTTTTTATTATATTTTATTTATATTATAATTATATAATTATATTTTTTATAATTATATTATATTTAATTATTTATTATTATAATTTATTATTATATTCATATTATATTATATTAATATTAT